ATTACTTAATCTCTAAATCCTCCCAACCTAAATTCTTTCTTCCATCATAAACTTCTTCACCACCTTCAAAATTAGAAGAACTTAGCCTGAATTGTATATGACTTAATATAACATCCCACCAACGCTCTAAAAAAGAATGGAATGGGAAATACCTAAAGTAAACCAGACTAGAAACTTGACCAATTAACTGATACGGCTCCTGAACGGGACGCATCCCAATAAAAGTTAATATTAAAAATCTCGAAATAAAAATCCAATAATACAACTGAGAAATAGGATAAAACGCTAAACCTAAATGAAAATAGTTTGGACGGAAAGGTAATAAATATAAAACCAGCACAGATGCAGCTAAAGCTGCTACACCCCCACCCTTCCTAGGAACTCTTCGAAGAATTGTATAAGCAAATAAGAAATATCACTCAGGTTGAATATGAATAGGAGTCTTGTAAGGATTAGCAGGAATGAAATTCTCTGGACTACCGAACATATCAGGTTCAAATAAAACCACTAATAATAATGTCCCTACTATAATTAAAATACCTAGAAAATCCTTATACCTATAATAAGGATGAAAAGAAATTAAGTCGCCTCCATCATCTACACCTAAAGGATTGTTAGAACCACTATCATGAAGATAATACAAATGAACTAAAGCCAACCCTATTAAAACAAAAGGCAAATATATGTGTAAAACATAAAAGCGCTTTAATGTAGCATCACAAACTACGTAACCGCCTCACAATCATTGAGTAACAGCCGTACCAATATAAGGAATAGCACTAAATAAATTAGTAATTACGGTAGCCCCTCAATAAGATATTTGACCCCAAGGAAGAACATACCCTAAAAAAGCAATTCCCATTAGTATTAAATACATAGTTACACCAACTATCCACGTCTTATGTAAAGTAAAAGAATGGTAATATAAACCCCGACCAATATGAGCATAAATACAAAAAAAAAAAAAAGTAGCACCATTACTATGAATTCTTCGAAACAACCAGCCTTCATGAACATCATGTATAATATGTACCACAGAAGAAAAAGCTAAAGCCTCATGAGGGGTATAATGGCAAGCCATAATTACACCTCTCAAAATCTGAATAACAAGCACCACTCCTAACATTGAACCAAAGTTTCACCATATATTTAAATTAATAGGACAAGGTAAATCGTAAAATCTCCCTGCTGCCACACGCAAAATTATATTTGAACGACGTAAAGAATAATTCATACAGTAAAGAACTAAAAGTTCACCATATAGGCCGAAACTATATATACGTTTATACTATTTACTGGTTTCAATTAAATTCAACATAGTAAAATAATAAAAATTACTACCAACCCCTTCAAAAAATTAATTCCAATTGAGTCTATCTGACTTCCCATGTACTTTTCCCTTAAAGTAGAATTAACTATTCAAACCCCTTCCCCACCTAAATAACTTTCTAAATATCCATCCTCAACAACTTCCTTTACCTTATCTCTATTAAACAAAACTTCATTTCTAAATAAATCACTTCTAAGCAACGGTAAAAACCATATCTTACCTACCATAAATTCAATTAAACCGTATCTTAAACCCTTATTACTTAAATATGACAAATCTATATATACTAACGCATTAGTTGTAAAAACCATTAAGACAAGTAACACTAACCCAACTATAACACATATGATAGGCAACAACTTAACTACACCTTGTAAAATAAAAATACTATTAAATCTTAAAATTATAGATTGTATAATTAAACCTCCAAACAAAGCTCCTACACCTAAGACAAAACAAGGAATAATAACATAGCTGTTTCTAATTATATCTCCCATACCAGGAAAAACTATACATGACTTAGACACTCTAAACACTATTAGACCCCTATAAAAAGCAGTCAAACACGTAGAAATTAAGACCATTAGTCCTAATAAAATATTAACTCCTTCGCTCATGAAAGACTCAATTACCAAATCCTTTGAATAAAAACCTGATAAAAAAGGAAAACCTCTTAAAGAAAGACATGCAATAATTAATCACCCTATTACAATAGGGTTCTTATATATAAAACCTCCTAAGTATCGTAAATCCTGAATACCAGAGTAGTGAATTACGGCACCAACACATAAAAACATCAAAGCCTTAAACAATGCATGACTAACCAAATGAAAAAAACACACACTAATAGAACCTACAGAAACAGCCAATATTATTACACCTAATTGTCTCAATGTTGATAAAGCTACAACCTTCTTCACATCAGGCTCAAAAACAGCCGAAAAAGCAGCCATTAATATAGTCATACAAGAAATCAAACCTAAAAAAACATATCATCCACTTATAATAGAGCCAGAAAACCGTACAAGCACATATACACCAGCAGTAACCAAAGTTGAAGAATGAACCAAAGCAGAGACAGGAGAAGGTGCCGCTATAGCTGCAGGAAGTCAAGCAGAGAAAGGTACTTGAGCACTCTTAGTTATACAACCTACAACAATAGAGCCACATAAAACCCTACCAACCACAACAAACCTCAAATCATTAAAACCCCAAACAGACATACCACTAGCCAAACTAATACCTATAAAGAACAGCACATCTCCAACACGATTCCTTAGTACAGTCAACGTACCAGAACCTAACGAACGCTTATCCTGATAATAAATAACAAGAAGGTAAGAAGTTAACCCTAACCCATCTCAACCAACTATTAAACCTAATAAGTTAGGAATAAAAACTAAAAACAATATAGACAAAACAAATAATAAAACCAACTTACAAAAACGATTATAATAATATTCCCCGTCTATATAAAAACCGTTATATAATATAACGCTTCTACTAATTATCAATACAACAAAGCAAAAAACTACTCTATAATTATCTAATACAAAAGGAACATTTAAATGTAAAACTCTACCACTTAATAAATCCAACTCTACGATCAACCTACCACCAACTAATACAAAATTTAACACAAAATATAAAGACCACAATAAAAAAACAAGCAAAAGCCTATAATAAGAATAAATCTTGAAAGTATTAGACATCTTAGGCTTGCAACCTTTTGCTCCAGTTAGATAACAGCTAACTATTCTATTATAAAATAAAGCCTATTATAAAGTTAACACCATTCTTAATAGTAAAAAACCAATAACCACTGGCAATAAAACCTTTCAACATATATCCATTAACTTATCATATCGATAACGAGGTAAAGTCCCACGAACGACAATAAATATATAACTAATAGAAACCGCAATAAATGTAAAAACCATATCACCTAAAATTCTACCAAATAAAAATATATTAAAAAATAAACAAGCGGTAACCACCCTAATGAATATAATCCTCCCATACTCAGCTAATACTAATAAAGTAAAACCAAAACCCCCATACTCTACTATATAACCTGAAACTAATTCAGACTCCCCCTCTACAAAGTCAAAAGGAGTGCGATTAGTTTCAGCCAAACACCTAATGAATCATATTACAAAAATTTCAGCTCTTAAAATCAAATTAAAACTACTAAATATACGAATTTCATACAGTTCGAAACTCCCTAAATATAGTAACGGACATAAAAGAAGGGTACTAAAACCAATTTCATAAGAAATAGATTGTGCAGCTGCACGTATAGCACCTAATAAACCATATTGACAATTTGAACTTCAACCACATATAATAACACCAAAAACCTTAACACTAGACATACACAGGAAATATAAAACACTAAACTTAAAATATATAAGAGGGTTACTAACAGGATAAATTAATCACAACCCATAAGAAAAAAAGAACACAAAAACAGGACCGGCTAAAAATAAAATTTGATTAGCCGCAATAGGAACTACTCACTCCTTCGACAATAACTTTACACCGTCAGCAACAGGTAAAAGCAAACCAATCATAGTAGGCTTATTAGGCCCGTGTCGACGCTGTAGCAACCTTAACCCCTTTCGTTCAATAATAACAAAATATGCCACTCCTAATAATACAATTACTAATCTAACAACATTTGATAAACCACAAATAATCATTATTCTCAAAAGGACAACAGACCATCTCTGAAACTTAACTCCAGCGTATTAGATTTTACTACCTTGAGAAAAAGGAACCTAATAAGGCAACTCTGGACTGACAACCCAACATTTTAATTAAACTATCCTCTCGTCAAGAAAGGACTACCTTATCATATGGACCTAAACCATATATATTTAAACTTCTACCATCTTGACAGGTTGTAATAATTTTTTATTATACCTGAAGATTACAAAACTCCTATTCTATTTAAAATATACAACCAAGAGGGAGAATAAACTATTCCCATAAATGAGGCTACAACTCACCACCTCAACAGCCGCCTCCTAATTAAAACCTTAACCTAAATAAACCTCTCAATTCATCTATTCCTCTAGAACGAGTACGCCTAACTAATAAACCTAGCCCGTTAGCAGCCTCATAAACACCAACAGTCATGAAAACTAATCCAAAGGAAATACCAGAGTAACCTATACCACTACCAAGCAAAAAAATTCTTATAAAAAACAAAGCCAATGTTATTAACTCTATTACCAATAAAACGCCCAAAAAGTGAGACCGTTGGAAAAAAATTAACAAAACAGATATAATAAACAAAAAAACGCCGAGATAACCTATCATTTGCTTTAAACATTATAAAATGTATCCATGGATTAAGAATCCATAACTTAAAATTAGCTATTAAAGCTTGACACCAGAAGGAATTTCACCTACATGTTTTACCACATCAAGGTAATCCGATTATCCGGCACAGTGCCTATTATATACTACACTACACTACTCAATCAAGAGATCCTTCATTGTACTCATGTAATAGACCTAAAAGAAGAATTACAATGAATCTAAAAACTAAAAACCGAATACCCCAACCTAATCCTTCACCAACCCTAAGCACATACGGAATTAATAAAGCAATCTCAACGTCGAAAACCACGAAAATAATAGCAAGAATAAAAAACCGTAAACAAAAGGCTTGACGAGAGCTTGCCATAGGCTCAAACCCACATTCATAGGTTCTTAACTTTTCACGTCTATAACCAGCCTTCAAACCTAAAACTAAACCTACCAAAACTAGCCCAACTCTGATAATAGATAAACAAAATAAATAAACAAAACCCACTATAATATTATTCATAATCTTTGAAGCCCAAAGCTCAATTCTAGATCGAAAATCTAGTGTGTTCGTTACACCACAAAGACAACAAGCCTTTAGACGATTCGAACGTCCTTAAATAGTTTTCAAAACTATTTCATGCCAACAAGACCTTGTACTCATAATAATACACCATATGGTTAAAACAAAATCATTTATCTATGCAACCACAACGCAACATTTTAATTTAAACTATAACCACCTAAATAAATACCATGTCCAACATAATACTAATAAAAAATAGTAAAACCACCCTTACCACTATAACAACTATAAATCGACTTCTAAGCCCTTGAGATCTACGTAAAACACTACTCTGATACCCGTGGTTAATTCTAGAATAAATAAACAACGAATACCCAGCAGCTAAAAAACACAATAAAAACAAAGGTAAAAGTATAATACTACTATAACCAAAAATAATACAAAACAAAAAACACTCACTAAAAAAATTAATAGAAGGGGGACATCCTAAATTAAATGCACAAAATATAAACCATATAGCACTTAGAACAGGAATACCCTTCAACATCCCCTTACAGAGTATAATTCTACGAGAGCCAGTAACACTATAACTGTAATTAGCTAACGCAAACAAACAAGGAGAGCAAATTCCATGAGCAAGACACATGCAAATTCCGCCCATTCAACCCACACAAACCAAACTTACTACCCCTGCAAGACTTAAAGCCATGTGAGAAATAGAAGAATAAGCAATAACGGACTTAACATCATAAAAACATAAACATAAAAAAGAACATAAAACCCCTCCTCATAATGATAGCCTAATCAACCCAGAAATAAAATAAAAATTGGGACTACCTACCACCATGCATACACGACAAATTCCATAAATCCCTAACTTTAAAAGAACCCCAGCCAATAATATTGAACCGGCCAAAGGAGCCTCCACATGAGCCTTAGGTAATCAACCATGAACAGTAAAAACAGGAACCTTTACTAATATACCTAAAAGAAGAAACAATCACAAAATTATATAATCACCTAATAGCCTAAATCTTATAAAAGAAATAATAATCATTCTATCTCTCCCTGTGACACCTCAAATAACACATAGCAACACTAGTAAAGGTAAAGAACCACAAACTGTATAAACAACTATTTGCAAGCCAGCCTGTAATCGTTCAGGCTGATAGCCTCAACCTAAAATTAAAACCACAGTAGGTAAAAGGCTTCTTTCAAAGAAAAAAAAAAAAAAAAAAATCTTTCTCCTTATAAAAACTATAGTACAAACAATTCCTACTAAACTAACCGCCGTTGTGAACTTTATTTGTGCTACATCTGCATTAAAATCCGCGTCACTTGCGATCAAACTAATAATTACAACAAATACAGTTAATCTTGCTAAACTCACTGCAAGTGTATCTTCCATCCACCACGCGGCACCTATTCTTAATCCTTCTGTTATATGGTTAAAACGCCTTAAAGATAGTAATTCAACTAAAACTAGACCTAAAATCAAAGCTCTAACAATACATGATCTTAACCTTTGTGGCAGCTTTATTACACTATAATTCTTCATATACTTTAACTCCAATATTATGATTAAACCTTTACATTCCACCTTCCACTTCGCTCGGGAAAGTCTCCATCCCTATAAACTCTATCATTACAAATTACAACTTCTTCTAAATTATTTTGCATCTTTATAACACGCACGTACCCAGATGTAAAATAATGCCTTCCCTTTGGATAAGCATACAATAAAGGATTAGTTCTTCAGTTATGATGAGGTATAGGATAAGCATGCTGCCTATACTCCAATGACGTTCCGCATACTCTTGCAAAAACTAAAGGCCGCCGAGAAATAACTCCTTCTCATAAAATAAACAAAAATATTCATGTAGAAATGTAATCCCCAAAAGCCCCTCAACTTGACATTATATGAAGCTTTTGATAACAGTAAGGGTAATCAGCATAACGTCGAGGCATTCCTCTAAGCCCTAATATATGATGAGGAAAGAACGTTACATTAACTCTTACGAACATGGCAAAAAAGTGTCTCTTTCTCCATACTTGATGTAAGCCAATACCTCTTATTATAGGGAATCAATGATGAAAACCACAAAAAATAGCAAAGACAGCCCCCATACTTAGGACATAATGAAAGTGACCCACTACATAATATCTATCATGTAATACAACATCTAGAGAAGCTCTAGATAAAATAATTCCTGTCAACCCACCAAACGTAAAAAAAAATAAAAAGCCAACAGCTCAATACATTCTTGGCCTCTTTCGTGCCACTCCACCAGCTAAAGTTCCCAACCAACTAAAAACCTTAACACCTGTAGGAACAGCAATAATTATAGTGACAGCCCTAAAATAAGCCCGACTATCAATATTAATTCCAACAGTAAATATGTGATGACCCCACACTAAAAACCCTAAAATACCAATTCTTACTATTGCATGAACTATTCTTAAAGAACCAAACGCGCCCTTCTTACCACAATGTACAGCCGTGGCGTGCGAAATAATTCCAAATCCAGGAAGAATTAAAATATAAACCTCAGGATGACCAAAAAATCAAAAGAGATGAATAAAAAGAACAGGATCACCCCCACCCACAGGGTCAAAAAAAGAAGTGTTAAAATTACGATCAGTTAATAATATAGTTAAAGCAGCTGCTAACACAGGCATAGCTGTAACTAATAAAAAAGATGTAATAATTACAGAAACTACAAATAATGTAGTTCGCTGGGGTGAAATTCCTTCTGGACGCATATTTATTCCTGTAGTAACAAAATTAATACTTGCAAAAATCGATGATAGTCCAGCAATATGAAGACCTAAAATTATAAACTCTATAGCTGGAGCAGGATGACCTAACCAAGCAGACAGTGGCGGATATAAAGTCCAACCAGTTCCTACTCCTTCCTCTACTTCATTAGATATTAATAAAAGAACAGTAGCAGCAGGTAATAGCCAAAATCTTAAATTATTCAAACGTGCAAATACTATATCTGGTGCTGCTAATAAAAGAGGCACAGCTCAATTACCAAAAAAACCAATCATTAAAGGCATTACTATAAAAAAAATCATTAATAAACCATGAGAAGTAACTAAAACATTATATACAGACTCACCATAAAAAGCCCCCGGATGTATTAACTCCGTACGCATTATAACTCTATAAACTAAGCCAACTAAACCAGACCATAAACCTAAAACAAAATACAAACTACCAATATCCTTATGATTAGTTCTACATAACCAACGCATAAGACTTCTATAACCAGATGTATTTAATACTATAGTTGTCCAGAAAACATAAATTTACCGAAGCATCTTCAGCGCTTTATTCTTCAATTAAACTATCTGAACCAGCATTAGATATAAATACCATTTTAAGAACGCAAATCTTACCTTTTAAATTAAAGTACAATGCTTTATTTCAAATTAACAATTAAGGCACTAAAGATATTATCCCTTTTTTAAGGCTGCAACTTAAAGTTTTATATAAACTATAGCACCTGTAAAGACCAAATTTAATTTGATTCCTTAAAGTCCAAAACTTCATGTGCCTATACACCACCCTACACTAATCAGGTAACCCTTATAAAGAGATCAGATGCTCCCAAAGCCTCAATTTTAAATTAAACTACAACCTGGATATTTGTATATATATATATATTATCTAATAATAAAACCTGCAACTAAAAATAAAGGCAAACCTCCTAGTCAATTCACAGAGTTAAAAGCTAAAACATAAAAAGCAACACTTCGTGAAAAAATATTATAACTTAAAGAAGTATAACCTATAGACCCTAAACAAACAAGCCTTCTGATTAGTATATTTAAATAAAAATATAAACTAATCATAGAAGAAATTAACAAAATAATTAAAAATAAAGGATAAACCTTCACTAAAATAAAAACACCAGCAAACTTCAAAACAAACCCAGCCATAGGAGGAACACCAGCTAAGGAAATAAAATAACTACCGCTAAAAACCCAGAAAGTTAGACCCTTCAAATCCCCTCAGCCAGGTCTTTCATTAATTCTTTGGTTGCTTATTATATTTAACCCTATTAACAAAGCAATTAATAATAAAGAATAAAGAAATATATAAGCAATAAACATCTCTAAGTTTAAAAATAAAATGCAGCTCATCCAGCCTATTTGCCCTAAAGAAGAATAAGCTAATAAAGGTCGAAAATGTACTTGTGCTAAACCACCAACAGCTCCCACTAAAGAAGTAATCACGGCTAATAATAAGAAAACTCTTACTAATATGTAAGATATACCTAAACCAGACACACCCCAAAATGGGCCAATCTTTTGTATAACACTTAACCAAAAACACCTAAACCATGAAGAACTACTCATCACTGTGGGAAACCAAAAATGTATTGGAAAAACCCCAAGCTTAATTAAAAACCCTAGTATTAAAAAAACATCAATAATTAATTCTATCACACCTTCATATATGAAATTTCTAGATCTAATTAATAAAAATCTAACCAACAAAATTCCTGATCCAACTCTTTGCATAATAAAGTACTTAGAAGCTGCTTCATTTTCACACACTCCCTTTCCGTTTAAGATAGGAATAAACCCAAAAAATGCCAGTTCTATACATAACCAAATCCCTAATAAACCGTTTCTTAACAACACTAACACAGTTCCAATAAAGGAAACACTTAAAAACACAATAAAAGACGGACTTATAACTACTCCTCAAACCATATATTAATTTAACTTAAAGCTATATTAATCTATCCCCAATTCAATTCTTATATGGCCAAACATATGCCCATACAAACACAATTAACCAAATTACATCAACAAAATGCCAATACCAAACAGCAAACAATATACCTATATGTCGATGAGGCCGTGTAAAATGGTAAAGATAATTACGCACCCACATGGCAGCTAAAAATAAAGTCCCGCCTAAAACATGAGAGCCGTGTAAACCAGTTAATATATAAAAACATCTGCCATAAACTCTATCAGCAATAGTAAAAGAAGCGGCCTTATATTCACCTAGCTGAAACCGTAAAAACACAACACCAGCTAAAACACACAACCCCAAAGGAATTATAGTTTCTTCGCGATCATGAATAGCTACTGCCCGATGAGCCCAAGTAACAGCTGCACCTGAAGCTAGTAAAACAGCAGTATTAAACAATGGAGCCCCCCAAGGGTACACAGGAATAATAGGCCGAGGAGGTCATATATAACCAGATGACAAATTTCCAATACCAGACCTAAATCAAGCCCAAAAAAATCCAACAAAAAAAAATGCTTCCGACAATAAAAATAATCTAAACCCAATCTTTAATCCCCGCGCAACAATAGAAGTATGGCACCCTAAATAAGTAGCTTCCGTAATAATATCACTCATTCAAGAATAAAATGATCTTAATAATAACCATGTAGCACATAAGAAATTAATTAAAGTATAGCTACCATTATGAACAAATCTAATAAAAGAAGCAGCCTCATTTATAACTCCAGCTCTAACTAAAATAGGCCAAGGTCTAGGATCAACTAAATGATATCCAGTACGTGGAACACGCTTACCAGCCCTTCTAGCTAGATTAGCCTTATTACAACTAATAAAATTTAACTTAACAGAAAACCCTATCATAATCTAATGACCTCCAGTATCAACAGGAACTTCATCAACATAAGTTACACTTAAAAAAGTAAAAATATAAGCTTGAATAATTCCTACAATCATCTCCCAACCAGTTAAAGCAAGTAAAATTAATAAAAAACAGATACCGCCGACACTAAATACTATATTGTTAATAATTATAGCACCAAAAAATGCTCTCCCTACACATAATAATAACTTACCTGCAATTATATTTATTGTAAGCCGAGCTCCTAAAGTAACAATACGACTTAAGTTTCTAATCATTTCGAACACAGCCACAGGTGCAGCTTGATACCAACTTAAACCTCTAGGCACAAAATGGACCATAAAACCACGGAAACCTACAATTAAATTTAACAACAAAGTACTAAACCACATTACTAAAGAAATACAAAAATTATGTGAAAAATGGGCTGTTAAACAAAACATATAAGGAAAAATAGAAAAAATACCCACAAATGATAAATAAATAAACAACCTAACACAAAAAAATCTAAAGCCATAAATTATTCGGCTAACACCTAAAACTTGCTTACCAAATAATTCTCCTAAAGTGTTAAATAAAACCACTAAACGGTTTCCTAACATTCAAAAATCAATACCAAAAAGTAAAAATATTAAAGCAAAATAAGTACCTAACCATCTTACTACAGAAGTTATATTTAAAATACCCCCATAGTCAAATATAGAAAATGCATCAGCTATCATTTAACCTCAAAACAAAACTATATTAGCCAAAGCCAAAGAGTTTTATCCTTTCGTACGGAAACCCTTAAAAATGTAGATAGAAACCGACCTAGCTCACGCCGGTCTAAACTCAAATCACGTAAGATTTTAAAGGACGAACAGTCCCACTCACCAATATTCTGCACCTGGTAGAAATCTTGATTCAACATCGAGGTCGCAAACTCTTTTTTAAATAAGAACTTAACAAAAGTAATTGCGCTGTTATCCCTATGGTAACTATTTATCTTGTTTATAGTTCAAACTATTTCTTAACTTAAATTAAAGAAGACATTATATCTCTTCCAATCTACCCCGAATAAATATACTTATGCCCAATATGGGAATAAGGTACTAAGCTCAATAGGGTCTTCTCGTCTAGCAAACTAATTTAAGCCTTTTCACTTAAAAGTAAATTTTAACTTATGCCTTTAATAAAGATTTTCCATCGTCAACCCATTCATACTTTTCCACAATTAAAAGACAACTTATTACGCTACTTTAACACAAAATTGCGTCCGTTTAGTATTACCACCGGGCAGGTTAGACTTTTTATTTTATTTTACAAAAAGCCATGTTTTTAATAAACAGGCGCAGAAAATAATTGCCGAGTTCATAAAAGACAAATTTATTTCAATATTCTATTAACTTTACAATAAACAAAGTATTTCTTCCTTTATAATAAAAATTTAATGTGTATACTAATTTTATACTAATTTATATTTATATAATTTGTAAACATTAAAAAGTACATTAAATATTATTTATTTTAAATACTTAAAATAAAAGCTTTAAAGATAGACACCTTTAATCCCACTTTAAAATCAAATTAAACCTTTAATTATGTTAGAGCTAACACCCAAACACATCAGTTAACCTAAGGTTTTAAACCATAATATGTCAAAACCAACTAGTTTACCTGTACTTAAATACATTTCCTTTTTAACCAGCTATCAGCCACTACGAATAGCATATCGCACTATTTTAACTTTATATTAACTATGCAACGTGTTATTTTAGTTCAAATAGATCTGTGACTTTCGGGAAAATTCATAAGAAATTTTTCTCTATAAACCATGATACAAAAAGTACAGAAACTAAACCTGTCTATTAAATTAATTAAATTTTATATAAAAATAAAAACTATTCATTTCTATAACTATACTTATAAAATGTAATTTCATATCTATAAATATCATCATCATTACCCTAAATTTAAGTGTATAAGCGCTTAACGCCTACAAACTGCATTAATCTTCTAACTGTGTTTTGACCTCCTAAGCACTGCTTTTGCTGACCGCACAAACACACCACTCTAACCATACAAAGGAATAATAGAGCACCCAAAATAGGTATAAGAGTGGCTAAACCATTATATATACAAGGCTCACGAAGTCATTGATATTCTTCAGCCATGCTGCCAATCTCAATGCTAAAACTGAAAACATTTCTAATCAAAATTAAGAACAAAGGAAGAAAAAATAAAGTTATAAATCACCTTATATAAAACAAAAAAAAGTTTAAAGAAACTCCTTCACCAGTAAATACAGGATTCGGACATAAAGCCACCACATATAAAAAAGCAACTATTATACCTCTCACACCTGCAAGAAATAAAAAAATTCCTACAATAAAACTAACTCTTATTATAACAATCAACCTACCTAGTATGTACCTAAGCAATACAGCAGCACCGATTATTAAAGGATGCTTACCTCTTCAAGCTAATAATCTTAACATTACAACAATATATCCACTCAAAAAAAGCAACATAAGTAAACCCACCATAAGGAACGAACAGACTCGAACTGCTCATACAAAGGTTAGAAGCCCCCATATCTCTCCTGCAATCCCCAACTCTTATATCTAAAACTATAATTATTACCACCTAAACATCACCAAATAGAAGAACCAACTAAAATTAAAACAAACCAAACAAGGACAAGACCTACAATTCAATACAACGGAGCTATTTGAGGCATAGCCATACCAACAGCTAAGGGGAGCAACGTCTTCTCCTCATTTGGGGTATGAACCTAACAACCTATATAGTTTACCTTAGCTTTTACCTTATTAACAATCATAACTCAGCTTACATTTCAGCTTCCTTCAATAAAATTAAATATATTACTTTACATAAGCTTCATAACACCACGTAAAAATTTTTTGGACATTTTTACAATTGTGTGAAGTTCTGAGCCTTTAATTACCAATCTCTTTTCTTTTATAGGGTATTCAAAAATCGATAGGGAGGTCAAAACAAGATTTTTTTTTTTTTTGACATTTTTTCAAGCACTATTTCAAGATAAATTTAATTGTAAATTACAAACCTAGTAAATTAAATATATTACTTTACATAAGCTTCATAACACCACGTAAAAATTTTTTGGACATTTTTACAATTVTGTGAAGTTCTGAGCCTTTAATTACCAATCTCTTTTCTTTTATAGGGTATTCAAAAATCGATAGGGAGGTCAAAACAAGATTTTTTTTTTTTTTGACATTTTTTCAAGCACTATTTCAAGATAAATTTAATTGTAAATTTGTAAGCTACATAAGCAACAATAAAGGAGCACACTTAATTTTAAAAAAATATCAAGTTTTTAAAGTTTAAAAGGATTTAAGAACACAAGTTAAACACGGTAATAAATACACTCTACTTTACTATTAAATAAAAATATATACTTCAAATTTTATAAAAATAAAACTTAAAGTATATAGCAGTATAAATTACACCTCAAGCATAATATTATACTGTTCTTCTTATATATTTACCTAAAATGGTCATATAATAGAGAACTATTAAAATAGTAAAACACTCCGTACTTGCAGTACTCCTGAGCCATGAAACAATAATCTAAGTATGATCTAAAGAATCATGATTATTGTTTCATGGCTCTAAACTTCTATTATATGACCATAAATGGGAACAGTCTTGTAACACACGCCTTTACCTCCCATAATGAGCCTAAAGTATTACGATCGTAGTATACATTATAGCTAATTACTCTTACTTGCCCTATAGTAAGAGTAAAACTACTCTCTCTTCTAATACTTCCAACTTAATCATGGCATAAACAAAATCCAAGATTTAAATATAGTCATATTTAAATCTTGGATAATAAACAACAAAGTCTAGACGTAACAAAGTCATATACAAAATATAAAGTAAAATTTTACTACGTTAAATTTTACTTTATATATAATAAAAACTATGTAATTACTTATTTATTTTATAAATAAGTAATTACATAGTATACAACTACACTCTATCCCTACTATTATTATAAATAATAATAAATGTACTTTATTTATTATTATTTATAATAATATACCCCCCCCCCTTCCCCCCCCCCAAGGGGGGGTATGGGCTTATTTACCGAAGCCCAGTTTCTCCAACATTTGCACGTCATCCATCCACCTAATAACCACCAATTTATTAACACCACTTTCTAGTAGCATTACCATGTTACGGCTTACCCCATTTTATAATTTATATGGGGGTACCGGGCAATTTGTACACACATCAATAGTACAGTTCAAACTAACTCTCTTACATAGATTTACTATCAAGTCCAAGTTCAAGTAATATTACAATTACTATCCCCACTATGTACTGTAACTCAGCTAAGCCCTTTTTTTAACCGCCACGTTTACCTGAATTTGAAAATAAACTATAAATTTATTTTTATAGGAAAGATCTATATCATTTAAGAATTAACTCCAACGGCGGTATAGCAAGAATAAAAAAGGTAAAGTATTACGAGGATCATCGATTTAACCGCCAAGTTCCCCTGAATGAGTATAATGCACCGCCAAGTTCTTTAGATTTTAAGCTTTATTATTGCTCGTACTAACCGTAAAGTTAGAATACATCATTAATAACGGGGTCTCTAATCCCGGTCTCATCAACAGACTTTTAAGATACAAGATTTATAAGCACTTAATACAATCAAAGAAAATATTTCACCAAAAAACTTTTTTATTTTTAGCCTATAGCATTTACTTCATCTTCTTTACGAACAGGTTAAAGTAAGGGCCGGTTTAGCCGCAGGTGCTGGCACCAGACTTACCTCCTTATATTGTCAACCCTAAATCTATATTTCTATAATTGTTTAATATTTCTCACTGGTTTTGGGAAATTTTATTAATCATCTTTGTAGTTACTAATGATTTTATACTTTAACTGAACTATAAATACTGTTTAAGCCTATATATTCAGTATAAACAAGCCCACTACCCTTATAGTACCATTATGTATTATAAAGACTAATTCAACCTAGAGCCAGAACCAAACACTCTTATTACATTTTCAATCTAAGTTGACCTATCGCGTGGAAGGCGATCATACTAATTATACTAAAAATGTCCCTAGGCCAAAAATTTTAATTTTACTTGAAGTGTTGAAAACTTCCAGTCTATTTAACTTATAGCCCAACTTAGAATAAGCACTCAAGTACTATCTCCTCGGTGTAAACAAGGAATAATTTATTATAATATATTCTACACTATTTAATCCAAGTCCTTTAAATCTGTATAAACCCAAGTTAACACTCATAAAATAAAATCACTTAACCTCAATACTTCTACCTCAGCCCTTATTTGTCAGTGATTAACCCCGCACATCTCTGAACAACCTCCTCAAGCTGTGAATCCTGGACGTAAATTTGATAAATGAGCCGTATTTACACGACCCGGAACAGCATCCATCTTAACCCCTAAACCATGAACAGTCCAGCAGTGGATAACATCAGCCGATGTGACCTTAATCTCAACATTTCTATCTCCAGGTAATACTATAGGATAATCAACATATTGACCATAACGAAAACCTATATCTAAATCCCCATCTGACACACTCATAGTGTAAGAATCATAATTAATTAATCAATCCCCTAAACCAGATAAATTTAAAACATCACTAGCTCCATCTGAACCTAATGAACTTCCAACACTTGAATCAAATAACCCCATCCTTCTTGCCAAATTAATATACCTAGGTACATTTACTACATATTCATACCTTCAATACCATTGATGGCCTGTCACCTTTACAGTTACAAACTTAGACTTGTCATTTCTACCCATACCATACAATTGAACAAAAGAAGGATATCCCATAACAATAATAATACCAATAGGAATAATAGTTCACCACAATTCTAATAAATTATTCCTATACACATTACGAAAGTGGATACCGCCACAAAAATATCTAACCTTAGGAACAACTAAGACTAAGACCCCTCCAACCACACATATAATTATAAAACATACACATATTAAATAATCATGTAAAAAAATCAAATTTAAACCACTAGATGATCCTCAATCACATAAACCTATTTGACCATAAACATTAGGCAT